CCCCCTGACCGAATCCGCCCACATTAGGATTACTAGTTAATGGTTGATCGAGTTTGATAGATTCGCCCTCTGAAACAAGAAGTTCTGGTCCTGGAGGTATGATATCAATCAATTCACGTCCATCAGATGCATCCAATATGGTTATTTCGTACCCCTTTTTTTCTTTTCGTATGATTTTTCTTACTATACCCGCCGCTGTAGCATTATAAACATTATTATTACTCTTGCTCCCGTCCGGAAAAATCTGACCCCTCCCCCTGTTCCCGCCTACATATATGGGATATTTTAAGAAATGGGCATCTCTCTTAGTAGCGGGATCCGGGGAAAGAATAGGAAAAGTTATTTCACTATATTTCTGACCAGGAACAGGGCCTACCACAAGAATATTTTGTTTATTGGGACGATAGCTCTGAAAAGAAAGATTTCCTATCTTTTCCTTAATCTCGGGCGAAATACGATCGAGGGGGGCCAACTCAAACCCTTCGGGTAAAATAAGAACAGCCCCCACATTCAAAGCTCCCTTTTTACCATTAGCAAGAACTTGTTTCAGTTGCTTATCATAAGGAATTCGAACAATTGCTTCAAATACAGTATCGGGAAGTACCGCCTGTGGAACCTCGATTTCCACGGGCTTATTAGCCAAATGACAATTGGCGCATACAATACGGCCAGTTGCTTCTCGGGGATTTTCATAACCTTGCTGTGCAAAAATGGGATATGCGTTTGAAACGGGTGCTCGGGTTATTATAAATATCATGAGTGATACGGAAATGGATCGAGTAATCTCTTCCTCTATCCAAGAAAAGGCATTTCTAGTTTGCATGGTACAATCATTGATCCTGAAAATTTCTACAATAAGATTTGGTAGGTCGCTAATTTAGTTCCCTATCCACAATTCTGCTATTTACTAAATAAATATAAATTTGACTGGAATATGGAATGAATCCCTGGATCGGTAAAAAGAATAAGTAAGATTTCGAATGTTTAGCTTATGCACAAAGTAACAAATATTAAAATTGAATCCTGTTGATCATTTTTTCAACCCTTCATTGAATGATAAATCACTACAAGTGACGGAGATACACGATTTAAATAAAAGAAGATCCAATATTTAAAAATTGCATCTAGAATAACTGGACAAATGGAAACAAGAACGGATCGAATTTGATCATTTTGAGCAAATCCAAAATCCTTATAGACCAAAGCAATCATTAATTCCCAACCTTTGGTCGAATGGTATCCAAAGAAAAGATCAGCTAAGAAAAGAATAGAAAAAGCTTTTAGTGTATCACTTAAGTTATAGAGGAATTCTTGAACCCAAGAGTTAAGAATAAAAAGTTCTTCATTACCTAAAATAGAATAAACACTGAGAATAATGAAATAGATTATATTTGTCGAGAAGTGCAAAATCGTCTGGATACGATCCTCATTGTACGTTTTGATCAATTGAATCGTTTCCCTGTAGATTCCGATACGAAGTTCTTGTAGACGCGTTTCCGGGTATTCTTTTAGCATTTCATCCAGGAAGAAAAGTTCCTCTAATTCTATGAATGTTTTGAGAATACTCTTTTCTTGAATATCGTTCAAGATAATTTCGGATTTACTAGTATTCCACCAATTAGTAACCCAAGATTCAAAGCCTTTCTTAAATAAGAAAGAGATCCACCAGGGAAAAAATACTATAGAGATAAAGGGAATGAATGCTTTAAAGGGAATGAATGTTTTCTTTTTTGCCATTTTTCGTCTTTAATGAACTCACCTCATTCGGCAACGCCGACTCTATATGATAATAATATCTTTCTGAAGCATAAGTAAGTCATAGAGATTAGAACGTATCCCCCCTTTTTTTTTTATTTACAATTCTAAAATCAACCCTTGAACTTGAATTTAGAAAGAATCCAGAAAAAGAATAAGAAGGGGAAAGAATCCACTTCAAATTCGAATGCAGAAAAAATAGATTATTTTCAGATATATTACTTACTCAAATTCGAAGCAATCGCCCTCTTTCGATGAATGCACGAAAAAATCCCTTCAAGTAATGAATATTATTCGGATTTCGAAACGAAAGAGCGCCCTTATCCATCAAGATATAAAATATTAAAAAAAAATGATTTATTTCGAAATCTTTTGATATATAAGATGAATTCTTTATTTTTCTTTATTTTATTTATATTTATTTTTTACTGAATTAAGGTGAGTGGATTTACGCACGCATAAAAAACATTTTTTGCAGACAAAAAAAGTTTGTCTATTTCGTGTACATCTGCTTTGGTCCGAATGGTCATTCTGAAGAAACTTCAGTTAAATTATGCTATAGGAAAAAATTGAAGAATTTTTTCGAAAGCATTAATTCTTCCCTTCATTTTTTCAAAATATTTCAATTGGTACACGTAAGAAATAAGCCAATTCAGCAGCTTTTTGTTCAATCTCTCGCGGAGTCAAATTTTGATCGGTACGAGTCAAAGGAATGGCTCCCTGTCCTCTAATTTCCATATAAAGCACACGACGAATAGAAAGACCCTCTTTAACCTCTATTCTGATGGACTGAACGTCTTTCATAAGGAATCGGAGGAAAATGCGACGATTTTTTCCAGGAAATCCCCAACGAAAAATACACACCATTCCCTCTTTTCTATCGAATCGATCATAACCACTACCTATATTCCACGAAATAGTGGACCACAAATAGGAGCTAATAAAGAGACCCGCGATCCCATAGAAAGACATCACAAGTCCCTGCGGAAAAAAAATGATTTGCTGAGATGGAAATAAGGATATCAAATTCCTACCAAGATAACTGGAAGTTCCAACCAATAAGAATCCTAATGAACCTAAAAAAAGAATAAGGGACCACCAGAAATTACTTGTTTTTCGAGCCCCCGCTATAAGTTCTATCCATATATGTTTTGATCGCCAACTCATACTAGATCGGGTTTCATTTTATTGAAATTGGGAGAATAACCCAAATAAATTTGACTTGACTCTTTTTCCGAAGTAACTCTCATCAACTAGCACTATTCTGACGTGAACCTTTAGGAGTAAGTCATCAAATTGCTTATAGATCTAAAATCAAAATGGATGAGATTTTCCCCCACCCTATCTAAAAAATTTTCTTTCTTTGAAGGTGAAGAAATAAAGAAACCATTGTAATTGCCGGAAATACTAGACCCGTTAAGGGAACAAAAATAGGGGGAAAGTTGCTGAAAGTTGTCATAGAATCGGTACCTCGATTTCATATTTGTACCTGTTATTTCTATTTATTGTTATCTTATTTCTATTTTTTGTTATTTTAATAGTAAGATCTTTTACCTGTTATTGTTATATTGTTAGAAAGGCTTTTTCTAATCATTAAGAATTCCTATAGAATTGTGTATTCTACTAAATATATCTAAATAGGTATATATATATGTATATATTCATATATATATAATAAGTGGCATAGATATAGTATACTATATAAGTAATTGATATATTCTATAGAATGATAGCATAAGTAATATCTATATCTATTCTATACATATATATGTATAAAATAGATATAGAATCAGTACGGGGGCTGTAGAACTAAACGAAATAAAGGGTTTTTTATGTTTCTTTTTCTACACGAACTATATGTATGATAATCCCCGCTTTATCTTACTATTCCTCTCTTCTTTATGTTTATATTATTTTGTTATATTACCCTTTTTTGTTTTCTTGTCTTTAAATTTTATTCTTGTCTTATAATTAAAAGATAACAATTATATTATAAAAATATTTCATAAAAATAAAAAAAGATTCTTAGTCAAAATGGAGATTCTCGGAAAATATAGAAAAATGAAAAACTCTATAGTGATATCTTTTTCTATAGCTATAGAAAAAGATAATAAGATAATCTATAGAAATATAGATTAAAATAATAAAATAATAAAGAAATAGAGAATTAAGGGAATATGAAATCCTTTTTTCTTCTCCAATTTCGCCTAAGATTGAATTCTTTGGACTTCGACTTTTATTTCTTTCTTTTTTTTTTGCTTCCTAGAAACTAAATTACTACTCGTTTGTTACACAAAAAAAAAAAAAAAAGAAATTGAGGGTTCTACTTTATTTCATTTTCATTTGAAGTCAAAGAAAGTAAAGCGTAGATTTTTTTTAACAACTGACTCAGAACATCCTTTAAAAGATTACGCGGTACGACTGGATCGAATAAGCCTTTATCAAATAAATATTCAGTCTCTTGTGAACCCTCAGGTACTATTATTTTCAACGTTTCTTCAATTACTCTTTTCCCAGCAAATGCAATGTAGGCGTGGGGTTCGGCAATGATGATCTCCCCCAACATACCAAAACTGGCTGTGACCCCACCAGTAGTAGGAGATGTAAGGATTGAAGTATAAAATGATTTCTTATTTGATTTGTAATCAAATAAAGCCGAAGATATTTTAGCCATTTGCATCAAGCTCAAACTTCCTTCTTGCATGCGTGCTCCTCCGGAAGCACACACTAGAATAAGAGGTAAAGATTGCTTGGTAGCATACTGAATTAGACGGTTTATTTTCTCGCCGACTACAGATCCCATGCTACCCCCCAAAAACTTGAATTCCATAAACCCAATTGCTACGGGAATTCCCTTTATTTGACCTGTTCCTGTTTGAACAGCTTCTTTCAATCCCGTCTCTCTCTGATAAAAATCAATACGATCCACATACGGCTTTTCGTTTTCAAGGATGAGATCCTCATCAGAATCGGAGAGATGTCCCGAAACCAGATCACCATCAGAATCAGAAAACACCGCACAGAAGGGCCGAGAAAAGGGATCCCAATCCTTATCTGAATTTTGATCATCTCCATCCAGTTGTTCTCGATCTAGTTGGTTATCGTCAGGGTTTTTATTATCTTCAAAGGATTCGTTCTCCGAATCCCATCCAATGGGATCCAGAGAGACCATGTCCTCATCCATTGAATTCCAAGTACCCTGGTCGACCAAGAGTTCTATTCTATCTGGGCTGCCCATTTTTAGGTGAAACCCGCAATGTTCACAAATATTCATTTTTGATTTCAAAAATCTTTGATAATTTAGTTGATAACAATCTTCGCAGAGAACCCACAAATGGTTGTATTTTTGAGTTCTATCTAGATCATTATAACTCTCGTTCTCACTAATATTTCGTCCTTCATGGTCTTGGTAAATAGAATTTGTGATGGAACCACCATTATCGCAATCATTCAAATTCCAACTAGAATTATCCCAAGTTATGCGACTATCAAGATCTTTGTTCAAAGTATTCATAAGCATTAGCCCCCTTTTTGTTTTGTGAGTTTTTACAGTACATAAAAAATGAAGAACTCCCTCTTTCACTAATATTTAGTTCTTCATGATGAAAAAAATAAGAAATATTAATTTTAAAAATAAGAAATATTCATTTTCGAATTTTCCAATAAATTTAGTTTAATTATGCCAGTCCTCTCTCATTTTCAACGAAAACGAGATTGAGTTGTTCCCAGATCTTTTAGCTTTGCCTCGAATCATTAGGTTTAGACATTATTCGGGTATGTTGAATCCTTTCAATTTCAAACATGGAAGAAACATACCCTTTTTTTTTGATTTATCTTTCTATTAAGGAATCCTATGAATAGCGGATTCCCGCACGATAGACTTTTGATCGAAAGAATTTTACAAATTCCAACAAATTATTTCTTGAATTGAGTCTTTTCGATTTCCGTCTTATTCAATTTCATTTGACTTATAACTAAACCATAGATCCATAGATATTTGCGAAAAAAACTCGAGCTACACCATAAAATATACTATTTAGACTGCCAACGCGCCCTCCCCCCCCTCAAAAAAAAAAAAAAGACAAATAAATAAATAAAAGATGGGATCAGTAAGTGTAAACTCACTGAAAATGAATCTTTGTGAGTTCGTCAATATTGTACCCAAGGGTGTCTTTAGACTATATCCAATCAGTATAGTTATCCTTCTTCTAACACAGCAACGTAATTTCACAATCAGTATCGAGGTGAAGTGTTAGATGATTTCTGTCTTCTTTCCTTGTTATTTTTCAACATATAATCATGTACTCAAGAGAAAAACTTCCTGAAATTTATATAATATATTATAAGATAAGATAAGAGGTCTCTACATTCTACATTATTGTCTTCGAACTATAAAGATCAAGTAAAATGGGGTGTGAATCCGATGGATTAGCTTATAATAATTTGTGGAGAAAATTATCATATTTCTACAATTGAATTAGATGCTAAATCTAGCAATATACTTCTTTATTTTTGAGGTTGTAGAAAATGCTTTTTATCGGAACCTCCTTTTTGTTTTTTTTTTTCAAAGATGGAAATTTAGGGAAGTGCTTTCTCTTTATAAATATATGTATAAAAAGAACATATTTGATTTAGCCTCTTCATGCCTACTATAACTAGTTATTTTGGTTTTCTACTAGTGGCTTTAACTATAACTTCAGCTCTATTTATCGGTCTTAGCAAGATACGACTTATTTGATTTTACATTATAAAATGAATTGAATGAAGAATTAAAAAAAAAAAAGAGATCTTAATTCTTTATCCAGTATTCCATATATTCCACAGCTCCTTCCCATGAGTCCAATTCTTAGTTATTGAGATTCATGGGGAATACAGATTAATATTATAGATATTACCCCTCCTCTTCTCCTTTCAAACAAATTGAAATGATTGAAGTTTTTCTATTTGGAATCGTCTTAGGTCTAATTCCTATTACTTTGGCTGGATTATTCGTAACTGCATATTTGCAATACAGACGCGGCGATCAGTTAGACCTTTGATTAACTAACATCCCTTTTGTTTATTGACCTCCTGTGGAATAAAACAAGTAGGGGGTCAAATTCAAATTCGGACTACCTTTTAACAATTTCAATATCATTTTGGATCTAACAAGAATGGAATCACGCCCTGTAGGATTTGAACCTACGACATCGGGTTTTGGAGACCCGCGTTCTACCGAACTGAACTAAGAGCGTTTTATTCTCATAATAAATACCTTTTTACCCCAATCTATTTTGTATCCACATACTATTATATAGAATCTAATTTTCTATTGAGTATGTATGTCCTGTTTTTTAATCGATCTCAAAAAATTCCTTGTTGCTGATAATAAATACTTATCGATAGGGATGACAGGATTTGAACCCGTGACATTTTGTACCCAAAACAAACGCGCTACCAAACTGCGCTACATCCCTTTTAACTTTTAATTGGTTTACAGTGTCATTGTAAAGAATCTTTGTCTTGTTTTCCACACTTTTATTTTTCTCCGTTGATATCTACAAAATATCTTGTCATTTTTTCGTTTTCGTATCATAGTATAGAATATTAAATAAAAAAAAAAAAATATCTAATGAATCGCTGTACATTTCAATTTGAATTAGGGATTATGCATAAATAAAATGCAAGTGCTTATTAGTAATTATAGATATATTTGATCATATATGTATTACTCTTGTGTATACAAAATTACAATAAAGAAAAAAGAAGGAGGATTTGAAATGCCAGATCTAAAAACATATCTCTCCGTGGCACCAGTGGTAAGTACCCTATGGCTCGGTTCTTTAGCGGGTATATTGATAGAGATCAATCGTTTATTTCCGGATGCATTGATATTCTCCCTTTTTTCTAATTATTGACGTAGAAAGGAAGGGGGCGCAGAAAATGATAGATCCAATCAAATATCTGCGATTAATCTCCCGTCTTTCTTTTTTTTTTAGTTTTTAGAACTTATTTTAGTTCTAAAAGAGGAAGAATAAAAGTGGATTCAACCTCCGAGTTTCTCGGAGGTTGAATCCAATCCCAGGTTTCACCTTCATTAAATTAATAAGGTTAGACCAGAAATAGAAATGTGATGGCTAGGGCGGGACAACGATATCATACAAGAAACTGAAATGAGAACTTAGATATTGTCTTAGATATTGTACTGTGGTTCTAAATAGAGTTAGAAATCATTGTATTTCTTATTATTACATTACTATTCTATATTGATTTCAACGCAATCTTTAATAATTTGATTTCAGGTTAATAACTTTTATTTTTTTTTTTTCCTTTCTTTCGTCTTCTTCGTTTCGAATCAAAAAAAGGACGAGTTGAGTCAATCAAAAACCCAAAGGAGGTTTATGGCCAAGGGTCAAAATATGCGAGTAACTATTATTTTGGAATGTACCAATTGTGTTCGAGATAACGTTAATAAAGAATCAAAGGGTATTTCTAGATATATTACCCAAAAGAATCAACACAATATGCCTAGCCGATTGGAATTGAGAAAATTCTGTTCCTATTGTCACAAGCATACGATTCATGGAGAGATAAAGAAATAGCTCAAATCGATCGCCTGTGTGTCACCCCCATAAGGGGCATGATTTGAAAAAATATATTATTTCAAATAGTATAAAATCATATGATATATAACATATCCATTTTGGATATATAACATATCAATTCTATATAACTTAATATCTATATAACTTATATATAGTGAAACATATGTGGAAAAAGAAACAAATTAAATTTTGAAATAAATACGATTGGGGGGATAAGGAATAAGCAAACCATGGATAAATCTAAGAGACTCTTTATGAAATCTAAGCGATTTCTTAAATCTAAGCGATCTTTTAAATCTAAGCAATCTTTTCGTAAGCGTTTGCCCTCGATCCAATCGGGGGATCGAATTGATTATAAAAATATGAGTTTAATTAATCGATTTATTAGTCAACAAGGAAAAATATTATCTAGACGGGTGAATAGATTGACCTTAAAACAACAACGATTAATCACTCTTGCTATAAAACAAGCTCGTATTTTATCTTTGTTACCTTTTTTTAATAATGAAAAACAATTTGAAAAAAGCAAGTTGACCACTCGTGGTTTTAGAAAAAAAAAAAGAGAGAGAATCGATCGTTCCAGGGAAAGGAAAAGAGAAAATTGACCCTTAGAGTGAAGGTAAAGGGGAGAATCGACCGTTCGAGTAAGATGGAAAATAAGGAATAAATATATATTTGATAAATTCCAATTTATCATACTAATCCCTATTATACTACCCGGAGTTTTAGTACCAACTTCCGGGTGGTATCCCACTATCGGGAACTCCATTTATCTTTCTGCTGAAAAAGTTAAAAAAGAAACTGGAAATCCATCCATTTCTCTCCTCTTTTTTCTTTGATTTTATGATCTCATTGAAAATCGTATAAAGACATTCTCTATTTAATATAGCTATTTGTGCAAGTATTTTACGATTAAGAAGTAACTTATTCTTGTACAGATTTTTCATAAATCTGCTATAACTACAGTATATCCAACTCCCTCGAATTGCTGCATTTATTCGACTGATCCACAAACGACGAAAATCTCTTTTCTGCCTATCTCTATCCCGATGAGCCGAAACCGAAGCTTTTATTTTATGTTGCGTAAGAGTTCGCATAGGTCTTGAACGAGCCCCTCGAAAATTTGATGCAAATGAATGAATTTTTGTTCTGTGTCTCTGCGCTGTATATCCTCGTTTAACTCTAATCATTGAATCAAAAACTTTGATGAATAATTAATTTTTTGATGAATAACTAAACGGATTTATTTTTTTTTCCATTATCTTTTTTTCGGTTATTCTCTTTTCTTGCCTAATCTGTCTGTTAATAACAAAACGTATTTTTCCGATGTATAAAATAAGGATTTTAATGGCTTTTGCTACTATAACCCTCCCAACCACCATTCTTTTTTTTTTTTTCTAGGTATTTCACTTCGAAATAATAAATTGTCTTGATACCCAGTACCCAGTATCAAGTATCAAAAAGAATATAGAATATAAAAAAAAACATAGTGAATAATATAAATGGATCAAGAAAAAGTGGGTTTCTTCGTTTCTATGGCTACTTCTTAAACGGCGAGGTCCCCTCTATACACCGGAGCCACCCTTTTTTTTTTTCATTTAATCAATGCTATTGTTAACTTGTACAGTTCATACCCTTTGGCTCTACCCGTGAGTTATCTAGTAATAGATCTTTCACAACGAAATCTAACTATACAGTAACGGTATTTAAGTACGAGGATTTGCTGGGTAGCTGACCCTGTTAGTCCGTTCTTGCACTTGTAAGAATAAGGTCATAATCTTTCTGTTTAAAAAAAAAACTGGGGTTTTCCCTGCTTAATGGATAACCATTTGCCACCAATGGGAAGTCTTTCTCATCTTCAATTTCAAATTGAGGTGGTTGGATTTACACCAATGTAAACCATAAATTTGATACACAATAGAAGGATAGATAGGATAGATTTCTTTTTAAGTTAAATAAATAAAGTAAATGGAATTTTTGCATTCTATCCTATTCATCGTTACTTATCACTTAAGATGTCTTTCCTTTCTTTTGTCTTAGTCCATGATCGGAACGAGTCGCACATACACCCTAGTACATGTTCCTCGACGCTGAGGGCATCCCCGAAGAGCAGGGGATTTCGTGACATTTCTAATGGGCTGTCTTGTCTTTCTAATAAGTTGTTTAATAGTTGGCATTTTGGGTCATACGCATAATGAGTTGGTTTAGATCAATCCTAACTCGATGATTATGAATTACTTCTATTTCATATGAATTTTATAGGAATAGATTTCTAAATATTCCATTTAATTGGATAAAGGTAAGAAGAACAAATCTTAAATCATGGATTTTCGTGGAATCCCTGCTAATCTTTTATTCAAAAAAATAATCCTCATACTCCTCCTCAACTATATCATCAATAATTCCATAAATTTTGGCTTTTGTTGGTGACATAAACATTTGCAATTTCATGTCTCTGTATACAGTCTGTTGGGATTTTTCCGTTATTTTTGCCAATTGCTGTATGACAGTAAGGGTCAGTTTCTTCAGCTCCCTCATGTCTTTGAAAATGTCTGACCCCCTTGTCCTCAAATAGTCAGTACGCGGTTCATGTAGCATTATCCTAGAGTGAGGGGTTGCTGCACGCTTTTCCTTTGCTCCTCCGGCCAGAATAAAAGATGCCATTGAAAAAGCGCTTCCCACGCACACCGTACTTACATCTGGGGTCACATATTGCATAGCAGTATACAGAGATACTCCAGAGCCTAGCCCCCCTCCCGGAGAGTTTATAAAAAGAAGAAAGTCTTTTTCTGGTTCCGCTACACTGAAATGTGTTAGAATACCCATAAGTGTACCTGCTAACCGAGTATTGAGCTCACCGAATAAAAACAGAAACCTTTCATGATACATTCGGGTGTATAGATCAACATAAGGTTTAGCCTTACTTTTACGTTTATCTTTATCTTCAACTTTATCTTCATCCTTATCTTTATCTTCAAGCCTATCTTTATATTCAAAAAGATCTCGATCCTTCTCTTTATCTTCAAAAACATCTTGATCCCTATCTTTATCTTCAACTTTATCTTGATCTTCATCTTTATCAAATGAAAACGGTACTTTTGGAACTCCAACAGGCATAAAAAAATGATTAATTAGTTTTTTTAGTTTACCTCACTTTGATGTGGAAGCGTAAGAATGGTTTTAGTCTCCTAATCGGTCTTTATTCTATTTTATCTATAGATTGAATAAGTTCATAAACCAAAATCAGAAATAAAAGAAGACCGAATGAATAAAGTAAAATTATTACGAATAAGTCCTTTGAATGATAAACAAATATGCCCGTATTCACTCATATAAAATAGGTCCAACTCCCTTACTTCCCTTCCACCATTGCGTATTGTTACTTATCGGGTATAGAATAGATCTGCTTCTTTTTCTTTCTACTAATAGAATTGTTCCATTATTACTAAAAGACTGGAATAAATGTAAATCCTTTCCCCGAGATAATCCACTGAAAATCAGAAGGAAGTCCATAGCATAGTCTTTTCCAGTGCAATAAAGTTACATAGTGTCCATTTTTTTTATATAAGGGGTATTTCCATGGGTTTGCCTTGGTATCGTGTTCATACCGTCGTATTGAATGATCCGGGCCGTTTGATTTCTGTTCATATAATGCATACAGCTCTAGTTGCTGGTTGGGCCGGTTCGATGGCTCTTTATGAATTGGCGGTTTTTGATCCTTCTGACCCTGTTCTTGACCCAATGTGGAGACAGGGCATGTTCGTTATACCCTTCATGACTCGTTTAGGAATAACCGATTCATGGGGTGGTTGGAGTATCGCAGGGGGAACGATAACAAATCCGGGCATTTGGAGTTACGAAGGTGTGGCTGGGTCACATATTGTCTTTTCTGGCTTGTGCTTCTTGGCAGCTATCTGGCATTGGGTCTATTGGGATCTAGAAATCTTTACCGATGAACGTACGGGAAAACCTTCTTTAGATTTGCCAAAAATCTTTGGAATTCATCTATTTCTTTCAGGTGTGGCTTGCTTTGGTTTTGGTGCATTTCATGTAACAGGATTGTATGGTCCTGGAATATGGGTGTCCGATCCTTATGGACTAACCGGAAGGGTACAACCTGTAAATCCTGCGTGGGGTGTGGAGGGTTTTGATCCTTTTGTTCCAGGGGGAATAGCCTCTCATCATATTGCAGCAGGGACATTAGGCATATTAGCGGGCCTTTTCCATCTTAGTGTCCGCCCGCCTCAACGTTTGTACAAAGGATTACGTATGGGAAATATTGAAACCGTTCTTTCCAGTAGTATTGCTGCTGTCTTTTTTGCAGCTTTTGTTGTTGCTGGAACTATGTGGTACGGTTCGGCAACCACCCCGATTGAATTATTTGGTCCCACTCGTTATCAATGGGATCAGGGATATTTCCAGCAAGAAATATTTCGAAGAGTGAGTGCTGGACTAGTCGAAAATAAGAGTTTATCAGAAGCTTGGTCTAAAATTCCTGAAAAATTAGCCTTTTATGATTACATCGGAAATAATCCGGCAAAAGGGGGATTGTTTAGAGCGGGCTCAATGGATAATGGGGATGGAATAGCCGTTGGGTGGTTAGGACATCCTATCTTTAAAGATAAGGAGGGGCGGGAACTTTTCGTACGTCGTATGCCTACCTTTTTTGAAACATTTCCGGTTGTTTTGGTGGATGGAGACGGAATTGTTAGAGCCGATGTTCCTTTTAGAAGGGCGGAATCTAAATATAGTGTGGAGCAAGTCGGTGTAACTCTTGAGTTCTATGGCGGTGAACTCAATGGGGTTAGTTATAGTGATCCTGCTACTGTAAAAAAATATGCTAGACGTGCTCAATTAGGTGAAATTTTTGAATTAGACCGTGCTACTTTGAAATCCGATGGTGTTTTTCGCAGCAGCCCGAGGGGTTGGTTTACTTTTGGTCACGCTTCGTTTGCTCTTCTCTTCTTCTTCGGACACATTTGGCATGGTGCTAGAACCTTGTTCAGAGATGTTTTTGCTGGTATTGACCCAGACTTAGATGCTCAAGTGGAATTTGGAGCATTCCAAAAACTTGGAGATCCAACTACAAGAAGACAAGTAGTTTGATACAACATTGTTCTTTTATTTTTCTATTTTTTTGAATTTCCCATGGGTTACCAGCGAAATCTTGATTTGAATGGCTGCCCTTTCTTTGATTCTTGCTCTTTCTTTATCTGGGAGATGGTCCCTAATAAACAGGTATGAAAGCTATAATTGTAAACCACAATGAAATCTATGGAAGCATTGGTTTATACATTTCTTTTAGTCTCGACTTTAGGAATAATATTTTTCGCTATCTTTTTTCGAGAAACGCCTAAAGTTCCAACTAAAAAGGTGAAATGATTTTTAAGTATCTAAATTGAATTGAAGCAACGAGCCCCCCAATATTGGGGGGCTCGTTGCTTCAACTAGTCCCCATGTTCTTCGAATGGATCTCTTAGTTGTTGAGAGGGTTGCCCAAAAGCAGTATATAAGGCATACCCAGTAAAACTTACAAGTAAACCAGATATAGAGATGGCAACTAGGGTTCCTGTTTCCATTATTGTAAGATTTCAAGACCACAATGGATCTATGATAAGATCATTTCGGAATCGTATACATTTATTTAAAGCGGAATGGTATACAAAGTCAACAGATCTCAATGAATACAAAATAGGATTTATGGCTACACAAACTGTTGAGGGTAGTTCTAGATCTGGTCCAAGACCAAGACGAACTCGTGCAGGGAATTTATTGAAACCGTTGAATTCGGAATATGGTAAAGTAGCTCCTGGGTGGGGAACCACTCCTTTGATGGGTGTCGCAATGGCTCTATTTGCGATATTTCTATCTATTATTTTGGAGATTTATAATTCTTCTATTTTACTGGACGGAATTTCTATGAATTAGATTAACGAGAACGGATAACTAACTTTTCGATACAAAGTGATTAGGTGTTTTATTTTGAGCCCATTATTTGGATTTGGTAGTTCGACCGTGGAATTTCTTCGTTTCTCTATTTCCGGAATATGAGTGTGTGATTTGTTTTAATTGATCCTATTAATAGCACAGAAAATCATTCTGTCATCTTGATAGAGATGGTTTTAACCCGTCAGATATTTATTATAGTATCTGAAGCACGGAATATATGAAATACATTATATTATAAAGTATTAGGACTATGATTCATACTTAACTTAATATTCAAACCTCGCAGCCGGACTTGAAAAAAGATTTCAAAGAGTCTTCTATATTAAATCGAAATATTTTTATCGTTTATTTTTTTTTATAAAAAAAAAAAAAAGACAAACGTTTCTTTGGATTCTTTTTTGCATTATATCTATTCATTGAATAAGTGATGATCCAACAGTTCTTACTCAAGGGATTTTTGGACATAGATATTGCAGGTTTTATTGAATCATCGCGGTTTTGGTATGAATCTTAGGTCTTTTTTGAATCGATTTATATTTATAGGGTCTTAACAAAATAATTTCTATCACTAAAAAAGAAAACGGCAGCAAAACCACATTATAAAAAAAAAAATCAAAGAAAAAGAAAATGAAGTAAATAGAAGTCAATAGAAGGCTCAAGAGGCCTAAAACGATCCACGTAAAGACGAGTGAGCCGACTTGATATTTTGGCA